GGTACAGATTTTGCCATATTTTATCGTCTCATAAATATAAGTCAGAGATATATGGATATATCCATTTCATGCCAAAACAGATCCTTTCCTTTTTTTTGTTTGTATATTGGGTCCCCTAGAGAGTCTCTTTTAGTTTAGAAAGATTATCCTTGTCTTTGTTTATGTCTCGGGTTGGAACAAATTACTATAATTCGTCCCCGTCTACGGATCAGTCGACATTTTTCACAAATTTTACGAACAGAGGCCCTTATTTTCATATTTGTCATTCCTTAACTTAATTTCGAATTTACTTATTGGAAGAAAATAAGTTTCTTCAAATTTTGAACTTTCGAATTGTATCCCTCCGAAAGGAATATTGAAGTTGAAAAAAAAAACCACCGAATCGTTTGAATCCTTGTTTCGGAGTCTATAAACTATAGGCCCTTTGGTTGAATCATAACGACTTACTTCAATTTTGACTCTATTTTCCGGTAGTATACGTATAAAACTACGTTGAATCCTTCCTGAACCATAACCTCAAATCCGATCTTCATTATCTAAATGAATCTGAAGCATACCGTCGGTAAGTGATTCAGGAATGAAACTTTCATGAATCTATTTTTCTTCTTTCATTCCCGGTAAAACCTCCTTGAAGTATTAACTAATGTAGGAGGATAGTGAGAGTAGAAACCCGCTCTTTCCCCTTTTTTCACAAACAGTAAGGTTCCATATCTTAATTTGGATATAAGAGGGCTTACCATATATAACACAAGATTTCTCCGCCGATTCCTTCTAGTCGGGCCTCTCGGTCCGTCATTATACCCCGAGAGGTAGAAAGAATTACAATCCCCATCCCACCTAAAATTCTAGGAATTCGTTGATAGCTAGAATAGATTCGTAGACCGGGTCGACTGATCCGTTTTAAATTTAAAACAGTTTTATATGGACCTTTCCTATTCCTTCTATGTCGTAGGGTTAAAACCAAAAAATATTTGTTGTTTTCCTGATGTTTCCTCACATTTTCAAGAAAACCTTCTCTTAACAGGATTTTCACAAGGTTTTCGGTGATGTTAGTAGATGGTATTCGAACTGTTCCTTTTCTATTCATGTCAGCATTTCGTATAGAAGTTATTATATCAGCAATAGTGTCTTTACCCATGATAAACTAAAATTATTGTTGCCCCGGAATTTTGATATAATCAACATGCTTTTTTTTATATTTTATGAATTGTTAAAGATATATGCGTGAGACAAATCTACTAATTAATATATTTTATTCTATTCATATTTTATTCAAATGCTATAACTATATTAGAATTAGAGTCTCATTTTTATTATTTTATTATACTTATAATACTTCAGGTGCTAATGAAACTATTTTAGTGAAATTTAACTGTTTCAATTCCCGTGCGATCGCACCAAAAATTCTAGTTCCTTTGGGATTTCCTTCTTGATCAATAACAACCGCAGCATTGTCATCATATCGTAGTATCATACCGTTTTCACGTTTGAGTTCTTTACAAGTACGTACAATTACAGCTCTGATCACTTCGGATTTTTCTAGAGGTGTATTTGGTATTGCTTCCTTGATTACAGCAACAACAACGTCACCAATATGAGCATATCGTCGATTACTAGTTCCTATGATTCGAATACACATCAATTGTCGGGCCCCGCTGTTATCCGCTACATTTAAGTGGGTTTGAGGTTGAATCATATCATTTTTTGGTTGGCTCGTTCAATGCAAAGGGGCTAAGTAAAAAAAAGAAATATTAATATTGTTTGTCCAAACACAAAAAAAAGAAACCTACAATTGTTTTTTTTTCATTCCAAAGATATCTTTCCTTTTATTCTACATTCTTATCCCGAAATAATGAATTGAGTTCGTATAGGCATTTTGGATGCCGCTATTGAAATAGCCTTTCTGGCTACATTTTCTGCTACTCCGCCCATTTCATAAAGTATTCTACCTGGTTTAACGATAGCTACCCAATATTCGGGAGATCCCTTCCCGGAACCCATACGCGTTTCCGCGGGTCTTACTGTAACTGGTTTGTCTGGAAATATACGTACCCATATTTTTCCACCGCGGCGTACATTTCGTGTCATTGCTCGCCGCCCTGCTTCTATTTGTCTAGATGTGATCCACGCGGGTTCAAGTGCCTGAAGAGCATATCTACCGAAGCAAATACGATTACCTCGATAAGATATTCCTTTCATTCTTCCTCTATGTTGTTTACGGAATCTGGTTCTTTTGGGGTTATAGTTGATGGTTCTTTCTCAATTCCATCTCTACTACAGAACCGGACATGAGAGTTTCTTCTCATCCAGCTCCTCGCGAATTAAAAATAACAATTCTAAAATAATATACATGTATTTAATGAATAATATAGTGAATCGTGGGAGTCTTTGAGATTTTATCTACTATCTAATCTATTATAAATTTGTATATCTTGTTTTGAACTAAACGTGTATTCCATTTATATTTATTTATAGTTATAGATAATTATTGTATAGATTA